ATACCCCCTTTTCTCTTTTAATATCCCTGAACGGATGAATTTTTTTTTTAGAAATTGGATGGGTAAAGGATCAGAATTTAAAGATTATACAGAGGAACAAAAAAAAAGGCAAAAGGAAGAACAAGAAAACAAAATAAAAGAAAAAACGTGGATAAAAATTGCGGAAGCCTGGGATTTCGTTCCATATCCACAAGCAACAAGAAGTTTAATTTTAATAATTAAATCAATTTTTAGAAAATATATTTTATTACCTTCATTGATAATAGTTAAAAATATTGCGCGTATTTTATTATCTCAACCCCCCGAATGGGCTGAGGACTTTGATGAGTGGAATAGAGAAAAGCATATTATATGTACCTATAATGGTGTTCAAGTATCAGAACTCGAACTTCCCATAAATTGGTTTAAAGATGGTATTCAGATAAAAATAGTTTCTCCTTTCTATTTGAAACCTTGGCACAGATCCAAATTGAGGCCCTCTTTTTCTTCTTATAAAGATCTAAAGAAAGAACAACAAAAATCTTATTTTTTAACGGCTTGGGGAGCGAAAACTACCCTTCCCTTTGGTTCTGTCCCTCCAAAACCTTCCTTTTTTAAGCCTATTTTTAAAGAACTTAAAAACAAAATTCAAAAAACGAAAAACAATAATTTTAAAGTTCTAAGAGTTTTAAAAGAAAGAACAAAAGATTTTCTACAAGATTCAAAAGAACCAAAAGGGGTGGTTATCAAAAACGTTTTATTTATGTTTATAAAAAAAATAAAAAAAGAACTCTTAAAAGTGCATCCAACTCAATTATTTATATTGAGAAAGGTGTATGAATCCGGCGAAACTAACAAAAAAAAAGATTATATAATTAGGAATCAGATAATTCACGACTCGTTTAGAAAAATTAAATTTACAGATAATACAAATTATTCCCTGAGAGATAAAAAAATTAAAAATCTGACTGATAGAACAAGCACAATAAGAAAGAAAACAAAGAGTCTTATGAAAGAAAAAAACAGTAACGCCAAGAAAAGAAGTAGTCCTAACAAAACAAGTTTTAATGGAAAAGAAAAATCACCAAAAAATTTTTTTAAAATCTTAAAAATAAAAAAAAGAAGCACTCGATTAATCTATAAATTATATTTGTTTATAAAAATTTTCATTAAAAGAATATACATCGATATCTTTCTATGTATCATTCATATTGCCAGAATTCCTACACAACTCCTTATTGAATCAAGAAATTTTTGTTTTGATAAATACATTTACAATAATAAAACAAACCAAGAAATAAAAAAAAAAAAAAAAGAAATTAATTTTATTTCGACTCTAAAAAGTGCACTTTACACTATTAAAAATAGTAAGAGGAATTCACGTCTTTTTTTTGACTTATCCTCCTTATCACAAGCATATGTATTTTACAAATTATCACAAACCCAAGTTATTAATTTGTATAAGTTAAGATCTATTTTTGAGTATCATGGAACTCCTTTTTTTCTTAAGACTGCAATAAAAAATTATTTTTTAACACAAGGAATATTTCATTCCGAATTAAGACATACTAAACTTTCAAGTTCTGAAACGAATCAATGGAAAAGCTGGTTAAGAGGTCATTATCAATACAATTTATCTCAGATTAGATGGTCTGGATTAATACCAAAAAAATGGCGAACTACAATAAATGAAGGTGGTATGACCCCAAATAAAGATTTAACAAAATGGAATTCGTATGAAAAAGACCGATTACTTTATCACAAAAAACAAAAGGATTTTAAAGTATATCCATTACCAAACCAAAAAGATAATTTTCCAAAATACTATATATATGATCTTTTATCATATAAATCTATTAATTCTGAAATAAAGAAGTCCTCATATATTATTTATGGATCACCATCAGAATTAAAAAACAACCAAAAAATTACTTTTAATTACAACAATAATAAACAAAATTTATTTGAAAACCTGGAGGAAATTACTATCAATCATTATCTAGAAAAGGGTGATATTATGTATATGCAAAAAAATCCAGATAGAAAATATTTTGATTGGACAATTCTCAATTTTTTTATAAGACAAAAAATAGATATTGAGACCTGGACCAAAATGGATTATAACAGTAATATAAATACTAAGCTTGGAAGTAAGAATTACCAAAAAATTGATAAAATGGATAAAAACGATATTTTTTATCTGACGATTCATCAAGATTTAGAAAGAAATCCAATCAATGACAAGAAACTTTTTTTTGATTGGATGGAAATGAATGAAGAAATCCTAAACCCAATATCGACAAATCTGAAACTTACGTTCTTCCCAGAATTTGTGCCACTTTATAATGTATACAAAACAAAACCATGGATTATACCAAGCAAATTACTTCTTTTAAATTTAAATAAAAAGAAAAACATCAATGAAAATAAAAAATGGAATTTTTTTAGACCATCGAATGAAAAAAGATATTCTGAATTAATGAATCGAAATCAAGAAGAAAAAGAACCCGCAGGCCGAAGA